CGTACTTGAGAGTTTCCTACCTCATACGGCTCGATAACCAACTCTTTTGTTTTGGTGTACCAGTTTTTTAACTTTAACCTACTTTAACTTTATATCTACTTGAATGTCTAATTGAATGAGATTTCTTATAGATATTCATTCGGTTTTTCTTGGATTAAACAAAAGAGAGTAATTACATGAGTTTCAAACTTTCATTTTGATTTAATTAATATATTAATTAATCTAATAAGTTTTATCTTTTCTCCTACCTTCAGAAAAAAAAAGGCATGTCCACTGTTATTAGATATTAGAATTTTCTGAAAGGTAACTATCCCGCTTTCATATAAAAATTTATATAGAATCTTTGAAAAAGACTTTTTTTCATACTTCATAAAAAATAAAAAGACTTACTGTCTTTAGGATCTGATGCTACACCGCTGCTCAATACCTTAGGGGATCCGCTCTATTACATAAGTAGATTCCTAAGATTTATCTCATATTATGATATAAATAAACAGCTCTTGTTGTATCGGTCCAAAACCTTTCGAATTGATCTTTACGGTGCTTCCTCTATCAATTAAATCTTTTTTTATCCATAGAAAGAAAGTATTTAGGCATATCTAGTCTTCACTTCATATTTCGATCCATGAAGTTTATTTATTTGCTACAGCTGATAAAAAATCGTTTTGGACGATGCTTATGTAGAAAGCCCTTTTTTTGTGTTTCTAGTATTTCATTGACTAGCTGTTCGTTCTTTTTTTCTATAGTGGAGATAGTCGCACGTAATGACAGATCACAGCCATATTATTAAAAGCTTGTGGTAAAAAGGGGTTTCGTTCTAATGCCCGAAAATAATATTCTAAAGCTTTGGTATGTTCCCCATTACTTGTGTGGATAAGGCCTATATTATAGAGTATATAACTTCGATCATAGGGGTCAATTTCTAGTCGCATAGCTTCATAATAATTCTGTAATGCTTCCGCATAATTTCCTTCAGATTGAGCCGACATCCGTTACGGTCGTTATTCGCTTTAACGAATTCTCCGTTTCAGAACCGTATGTGAGATTTTCATCTCATACGGCTCCTCCTTTAAGTGCATAATGAAAATAATAAATATATGGAAAAATTTGATGTCATTATGAACTAAGCGGGGCTAATGTTTTTACAAGAAATCCCTAGCCAACCTTCTTGTAAAAGATCTTTTCTTACTACCAAGTGGATTCATACTAGATAAAAATAAAAAAGGAAACTCTAAAAATTTCTTTGTTCTCAACGCCCCTAAATTTCCAGGAATTAGTCACTTCAACAGTCTTCAATGGTTATACGGGTATCCAAAGTACGGACGAGATGGATGTTTATTGTACCAACCATTTTAATTAGTCCCAATCCAAAAGAAGAAGAAGAAAGAAAAGGAATCATTTTGAAGAAAGTTTTCGTGTTGTTGATTTCTCGGCGTAGTGCTTCTTCCCCTGTGCCTCCTATTCGTATATTGTATTAGTCTAGTAAGATTGATTTGTAATACGGGAACCATAGGTAAAAACCTTTTGCTCAATACTAGAATTCACAATTGAAGCATCTAAGGCTGCATTAATCGTGGATACATGACAGAAGGGATTGCTTTTTTATATTATAAACTTCACCTTCAAAAGCGGAGATTTTTTTCAATACTCGTTTTTTTCTATTCCAAATCGGTGAGAAATCAAAAAAATAATGATAATGATAATCAAATCGCACCATCTCTGTAATAAGTAAATGCCTCTTTTTCTCCGGAAGTTGTCGGAATGACTCGTAATAAGATATCGGCTACAATTGTAAAGGTTTTATCAATAAAATTTCCATTTATACGCGATCTTGGCATAGGTAGTAATCCATTCTATAACTCTTTTTATTTCCTTTACCTTTTCTTTTGTGAGAAAATTTTCTCACAAACAAAGGAATTTTATAGTACGAACTAACATAAAAGCGGACTCGTTTTTTATAAAAAAATATTCTATCTACTTCCAATTTTTCCGGTCAAAAAAGGTATCTATTAACCATAATCTAAAAAACGATGAATAACTCGCTATTCACCCAGGTACTCAGTCATAATCCTGATGTCGGAGAGATGGCCGAGTGGTTGAAGGCGTAACATTGGAACTGTTATGTAGACTTTTGTTTACCGAGGGTTCGAATCCCTCTCTTTCCGTACTTTCAACTAAAATCACCAATCTTACGTGATTGACCACAATGTATCAAATCAAATAAAAAAGAATAGATATAAAATCTACATTTCTTTGATATGTAAAATGCTGGGAAGAGCAAACAAGGGATCCAAACCTCCCTACCAATCTATGATACATGAATAGGAAAAAGATTCCCCGACAAAATCCCTTACCTTGTGCCTTTTTATTTTTAATCAAAAAAGAGGGGGGAGTTGTCCGAACTCTTGTTTTTAGTTATTTTTACTTAACTTAGGTTTTTTAAGTCTGTCGAGAGTAATATTCTACGACAAGCAATTCATTTATTTTCAAACCGACGCATTTCCTATCTATTATTTGATTAACTAACCCTTCATATTGGAATGTGTGAAGAGTCAGATGGTTTGGCAATTCCTCGGGGGCAGATGACTCAAGAAGATTTTGAACCAAAGTTCTAGAGTTTTGTTCATCCTTTACTGTAATAATATCTCGGGGTTTGCAGCGATAACTTGGTATATCAACTATATGACCATTAACTAAAATATGTCCATGGTTAACTAATTGGCGCGCTTGAGGAATAGTCAAAGCCATACCCAACCGAAAAAGGATGTTATCCAAACGCATTTCAAGTAATTGTAATAAAACTTGACCCGTTGACCCCTTGGCTTTTCCGGCGATACGAACATATTTAAGTAATTGGCGTTCTGTAAGACCATAATGAAAACGCAATTTTTGTTTTTCTTCTAAACGAATACGATATTGAGATTTTTTTCCGGAGCGTGATTGGTTTCTAAGATCGCTTCCTGCCCTAGGCCTTTTACTAGTTAGTCCCGGTAAAGCCCCCAGACGGCGTATTTTTTTAAAACGAGGCCCTCGGTAACGTGACATAAAAACTCCTTTTTTTATTGAAATTGTACAAAACTAAACAAAATTAAAACTGAACTAAATGATAATGATAAATGATGTAAAATCCACTCCAATAAACTATTGGAATACAAAGAGTCAGAAGATATATTCTCTCAATATACAGATTTTTTTTATTGTATATACAATATATATAAATCAATAAATCACAAAAATTTTCCTTTATTTTCTTGATTTATTTTGCAAAGATCTAACCTTTTTACCCAATATATATTGCTATATGGAAGTTTATATGACATAATATAAATGGCGTGGTAACTCTTGGAAAAAGGTGAACGAAGTCTTTTCAATCTTCTTTGATTTTGAAAGTACATTAAAAATAATGTAAAAAAACGAAAAACTCTGGAAAAGCCGGCTATCGGAATCGAACCGATGACCATCGCATTACAAATGCGATGCTCTAACCTCTGAGCTAAGCGGGCTCAAATAAAATAGTGCATACAAATTCACTAAACTACTAGATTGTATCAATTAACTATTCTATTCATATTTTTACTTATCTATTTAGAATTCATCATATTCTAGATATTCTAGAACAGAATATAGCTCAAATAAATAGTGACTATCGTTAAATAAATAAAACATAACCTTAATGAATTAATAGAATATAGCAATATATCGACTTTCTAATTTTGATTTCATGAGTTTCTAAATAAGAAAATTAGACCGGAAAGCTTTTTTTTAAGTTAAATGATATCTGATTTGAAATTCTTGTTTTTTTTGTTCTAACCTCATGCTATTATTATTATTTTATACTTTTTGTCTTTTTATTTTATTTTGATAATTATTCGAATTATAAGTCTACTTCGTAGATTTAGAATCTTTTTCCATTCCACATTGTAGAATTCTAAGTTTCAATAATGATCATAAATTTCTTTTCATGGAAGTCAAAAAAAACACACGAATCGACCGTTCGACTATTTCTTCAAATTTAAGATAACGATGAGAAAAGGAAGAACATATATATGTTCTCTAATATATAACCATATTGAATTGCAAATACAAAAATGATAGAATCTTTGTTGATTAGACTAAATAAATATGGATGGGGCTAAAAAAAAATAAAAGAAGATACCAAATGTAATGAATGCCAAGGTTTCGGCATAAGAAAAAGTGGAAAGACATCATAATGAGATCCTAATCTCAAAGCAAAAAGGGGGATATGGCGGAATTGGTAGACGCTACGGACTTAATTGGATTGAGCCTTGGTATGGAAACCTACTAAGTGATAACTTTCAAATTCAGAGAAACCCTGGAATTAACAATGGGCAATCCTGAGCCAAATCCTGGGTTACGCGAACAAACCAGAGTTTAGAAAGCGGGATAGGTGCAGAGACTCAATGGAAGCTGTTCTAACAAATGGAGTTCACTACCTTGTGTTGATCAAATGATTCACTTCATAGTCTGATAGATCCTTGGTGGAACTTATTAATCGGACGAGAATAAAGATAGAGTCCCATTCTACATGTCAATACTGACAACAATGAAATTTATAGTAAGATGAAAATCCGTTGACTTTTAAAATCGTGAGGGTTCAAGTCCCTCTATCCCCAACCCTACTCCCCAAAAAAGTCTGTTTGACACCTTACCCTTTTTTAGTTATTCAAGAATTCATTATCTTTTTTCATTCATCCGACGCTTTTACAAACTATAATTTCTTTTCTTATTATATACAAGTCTTGTGGGATATATCATACACGTACAAATGAGAAAGAAATATCGATTTGAATTATTTAGAATCTATATCATTTTTCATTTACTACTTTTGCGGTTATTTTAATTGACATAGACCTAAGTCATCTAGTAAAATGAGGATGATACTTCGGTAATGGCCGGGATAGCTCAGTTGGTAGAACAGAGGACTCTAAATCCTCGTGTCAGAGGATGATACTTCGATAATGGCCGGGATATCTCAGTTG